TTTATATATGGACTCACGAGAATCTCTGAGTGTTCAGGCATTCAATCAATATTAGATTGGATGGATAATTGACTTTTCTAGATATAGAAAAAGTGCAAAAATAATCTCTTTTCGGCAACCCCTCGTCAAGAATATAAGATACCGTCTCCCGACTGTCTCTGTGAAACATTCGGGAGATGGTACGGATTAGATCAAATGGGAAATAGAGGTATGGAATAGATAGTGATCTATCTTTATTATGATTATGCTTTTTTTACTTTACTTACGAAGGGCAACAAAAAAGAATAGGCCTTATTATTTTTATTTTATTCTTACATGTTCCATTAGTAAGAGTTCCTTGAGATATCATTGCATATTTGACTTGTATTTAGTCTTTCCAGATTACAAATCATATAGGAATTTCTTAGAAGTGGATTTGTTGGATTGGTTCATCAATAGTGTTCGGTCAGAATCCCTTTTTGACTCTGCACCATTGATTCCACTATTATTAGTGAGCAATAATGAAATAATTCCTTCATCGAGATAGGGGACATAATTCACATGGATATAGTAAGTCTCGCTTGGGCTGCTTTAATGGTAGTCTTTACATTTTCCCTTTCACTCGTAGTATGGGGAAGAAGTGGACTCTAAAGGTACTACTAATTGAGTTGAGGAATCAAACTCTATCAATTGTTTTAGAGGTCGTTCTGCAACGCGGTTTGCACTCTTAAAAAATATAAAAATATAGAATATATATCTTCATTTTGAAATTCCCTAGTCGAGTAATGTAGTATATGACTGATACTCTTTCAATCAAAGAGATATTTCACTGATTCCCATGTTTGTATTTCGAAAGGAAAGGGATACAGATGATAGAAAATTTATTCCAACGTAATTCTTCCTAACTTTTCTATTTCAATGAACGGGCTCTTACCAGAATTATAGATGGATACTGAGGAAGACCCGACCCCTTTTTCTTTCCCTCTTTACTGTTCAAAAAGGAATAAGTGTATACACACTTTATATGAGAAACAATATAAACATAGTGGTTGTCTAACGAGATACTATGGATAATAAGATCTTGCCTTAGTAGGGGAGTCACATATTGCGCACTTTCCTTTTTTTTATTATTTTCATTTTCTTTTCGGAATTTCTATTTTATCGACGCATTTCATATCATGGTTCAAGCGTTAAAAATCTGTGAGGTTTACTCTTCGATATCCGAAGAAGTGCCCATAGAACCCCTGTCAATGGCTCAATCAATTATTTCTTCGGAATGCTAAAAAAAAATGACTACTTGATTTTATTAATATATGCCCATGTCGTTTTTCCTGCATTGATTTGATTCTTTCGATAGATCCCGAAATTCATATTGTAAATAAAATAATAAAAAATCTAGAAATTCGAACTATAAGATAAGAGTCAGACGATTATTTCAGATTGCTCGAAACAAATAGATGTATCAAAGAAATAGAATTGGGTCCTATGTCCATTCCATATATGGAATGAATGGAATTGATATCTACATATACGAAGATAATATTGTAGATTGATCTATATTTAGCCTCTATCTTTATTATAAAGTACAACTTTATACGCTGTATAACTTTATACACTACAATAACACTAATAGATAGTATGGTAAGAAAGAAATAGATGAACCTTTCTTTCTTACCATACTATCGGATCTCATAGAATACTGCTATAGTCCGCTCATTTCATTTAAGACGCGAAATTAGAATCCTTTTCATTTGATTTCTTCAATCATTAACTCAGAATAATTCAAATTAATTAATCATTTTGACTTACTGTTTTTACGTAAATGATAAGTAGAAAAGCGGTAGGGACTAGAATGAACAGTGCAGTAGCAATAAATGCAAGAATATTTACTTCCATAATCTCATCGTTTTTTTACTTCAAAATAACTCGGGATTTAATCCCATAGAGATAATAAATCTTTCGCCTGTCAATTCAATGAATGAATTACTTCTCGATGATCTTGAAATCGGATCAATATCATGAATAACAATATCTGAGCTATCAAATCAATTCGTCGTCGAGAATTGAATAGTATAACATAGGAAGATCTTTTATCCATACCGAATCAAAAATTTCTTTATTTATCATTCTTTTCTGTTCTTTCTTTATCTATAACCTATCTTACGTCCTCCTTGTACAATCATCGGATGAAGTATCGTCTGACCACCCGTCCGTTTCCATTAGTCACAAACCCCCAACAAACAATAGAAGCGAAGTGGAAAAAGAAAGGAGTTCCATTCTAAACTCCGTTTTTTTTTTAATGATCTAGTTTTCTTGGAAGACAAAGAAGTGTGATAAAGAGGAGTCCCGGGATAAAGGATGTAATATTCCATCAAACTAACTATTTTAGTTTGGGGTTTGTTCGTTCTTCGACGGGCCCCCTAAAAAATAAAAAAAAAATAGAAAAATAGGAAGGAAAAAAATGATTTATTCCCCTGCTACTTGCTAATAAGGGGTGGGATCTTTGATTGATCTTTATTTT